TGTAGCTACTGCTGTTTTACCGGTCTGTCTGTCCCCAATAATTAATTCTCGCTGACCGCGTCCTATAGGAATCATCGAATCAATAGCAATAAGTCCGGTTTGCATAGGCTCATATACGGAACGTCTCGAAATAATACCTGGGGCGGGCGATTCAATTAACCGAGATTCCGAAGCTGAAATCTCGCCCCTACCATCAATAGGTTTAGCAAGAGCATTTATAACACGACCCAAATAAGCCTCGCTCACTGGTATCTGAGCAATTCTTCCTGTTGCTTTTACAGAACTTCCCTCTTGTATCATCAAACCGTCACCCATTAACACAACACCAACATTATTGGATTCCAAATTAAGAGCAATGCCTATTGTACCCTCTTCAAATTCTACTAATTCACCTGCCATTACTTCATCAAGACCATGAATACGAGCAATGCCATCACCTACTTGAAGTACGGTGCCAGTATTCACAATCTTGACTTCTCTATTATATTGCTCAATACGTTCACGGATAATATTACTAATTTCGTCGGCTCTAAGGGTTGCCATGAGTCTTGCTTAATTCTTTTTCAGAAGCAAAGGAAAAATCAATAAATAATACCTACAGTAGAAGGACTAATCAGTTATTTCTTTCATCGCCCCAAACATACGAATATTAGCACCGATAGTGCGTAAATGTAACTCGTTGTTCAAACAACTATTCAGAGTTCCTAGAGCTCCTTGTAAGGCTTGTTGAAAAACGCGTTGTCTGACTTGATTAATCGCTCTTTGTTGTTCAAACTGAATGGTTTCATTTTTGTAATTTTCTAATCGTTCCAAATTCTGATAAGTTGAATTAATCAAATTCAATTTTTCTCGTTCTATCTCGGAATATCCATTCACTCGAAACTCATCCGCTTCTATTTTCACTTTTCGTAAGCGGGCCTTGGCCTTTTCCAGCCTTTCAATGGACCCTTTGCGTAGCTCTTCTGAATTTCGAATAGTACTCAAGATTCTCTGTTTTCGATTATCTAATAAATCACTTAATGAAAGTAGATTATCTTCCCATTACAATTAATTTTAACAATTCCATGACCTCTTCCCGAACCAAACAGGAATCTTTCGATTCATTTGGCTCTCACGCTCACTTACTTATGGGGCATTCCCATATCACTTTTTTATTTATATTTTTTTTTATATATATATATATAATATAATGAGCTTATCCTCTCTTTTCTGTTCGGATTCAAAAATATTGAAACGGATCATTGATCCAAGACCAGAATATTCGGAGGACTCTTCCGACCAGACAAAAAATCTGTAATTATCGGCAAAGTTGTTTCTTTTTTTTTTTATTCAAATCCAAAAAATTCCGCTTACTTTATACATAGGTCGTCGATTCCGCATTGGATAAAAAAAGGAGGGGATTCCCGTTTTTCAGTAACAATAAAAGGTTCACAAATCATTTTATCGATATGAGTGTTCTATATCGGATAAAATGCAAGGATTCGTTTTGAAACTCTCGCCATACTAACATAGTGGTAGAAAGAACACCAATGTTGCGCCCAGACTTCAAACAATTTAGCTTTAACCATGTTTAGGGCCCCATATTATTGGTTAATAGAGAATCAAAGTGTATTTACCAACGAATCACGAAATGCTACGGTTCGTACATATGATTTCTGAATTGATTCAGAAGTAATTCGCGGGATCGTGCACCTTTCTTTCCTAGTTATAAAGAAAAAAGTGCAGCTGGTTAGATCCAGCTTATTCTTGAAATAAACAACTCGCACACACTCCCTTTCCAAAAAAAATCAATACACCAAGGACTACACTTAGATTTATTGGATTTGTTGCTAAAATATCGGTATTAAATCCGAAACTCCCGGCGGACGGCCAGTGACCAAAGGAAACGAAAGAATCGGTTACATTTTTCATATGATCTCCTCTTATAGATAGGACTGACTAAATTGAACAGAGTTCTTTTTGTATGACTTCACCCTTTGTTGATTTTCTTTTTTTCCATATTTCTCAATCTATTTAATTTCAATTGAACTCCCCCCCCAAAAAAAATACTTAATTATAATTAGGTCCCAGGCCAGGTATCATATCAATTACGATATATCTCGTTCGTTGCAAGGCGTACTAAAAAAGGGGGTTCCATTGGACCGAGAACGGGAAGGAAAAAAGCGAGTGGATCCGCTAATTCCTGATCCTCAAATTAGTCCTTCCCACGGGGTATTGTATTATCTCAACGAATAAGTTAAAGTTATTGTAGGATTGAAATCTTGATATAATTTGAAAAATCAAGCGGCAAATCTAAGATAATAAAATAAGAAAGATCAAAATAAGACTTTCCCATTTATTTCAAGGATTAAACAAAAGGATTTGCAAATAAAAGCGCTAATGCCACGACCAGTCCATAAATTGTTAAAGCTTCCATAAAAGCCAGACTAAGCAATAAAGTACCTCGTATTTTACCCTCTGCTTCTGGTTGTCTCGCGATACCTTCTACGGCTTGGCCCGC